GGATGCTGGATATCTTACACGCAGACTTGTTGAAGTAGTTCAACACATTGTTGTACGTAGAACAGATTGTGGCACCATCCGAGGAATTTCTGTGAGTTCTCGAAATAGGCTGATGCCAGAAAAAATTTTTATCCAAACATTAATGGGTCGGGTATTAGCAGACGATATATATATAGGCCCGCGATGCGTTGGCATTCAAAACCAAGATATTGGTATTGGACTTATCAATCGCTTTATAACCTTTCAAACACAACCAATATCTATTCGGACCCCCTTTACTTGTAGGAGTACATCTTGGATCTGCCGATTATGTTATGGACGAAGTCCTACTCATGGCGATCTGGTCGAATTGGGAGAAGCTGTAGGTATTATTGCAGGTCAATCTATTGGGGAACCGGGCACTCAACTAACATTAAGAACTTTTCATACTGGCGGAGTATTCACAGGGGGTACTGCAGAACATATACGAGCTCCATCTAATGGAAAAATAAAATTCAATGAGAATTTGGTTCATCCCACACGTACGCGTCATGGACATCCTGCCTTTTTATGTTATATAGACTTGTCTGTAACTATTGAGAGTGAGGATATTTTACATAAGGTTACTATTCCACCAAAAAGTTTTCTTTTAGTTCAAAATGATCAATATGTAGAATCAGAACAAGTGATCGCTGAGATTCGTGCGGGAACATACACTTTAAATTTTAAAGAAAGGGTTCGAAAACATATTTATTCTGACTCAGAGGGAGAAATGCATTGGAGTACCGATGTGTACCATGCACCCGAATTTACATATAGTAATGTCCATCTTTTACCAAAAACAAGTCATTTATGGGTATTATCGGGGGGTTGGTGTAGATCCCGTGTAGTTCCTTCACTCTATAAGGATCAAGATCAAATTAACGTTCATTCTCTTTATCTTGAAGAAGGATCTATTTCTATCCTTTCAGTAAATAATGATCAAGTAAGACACAAGTTTTTTAGTTCAAATTTTTTTGGTAAAAAAGAAAGCGGAATTCCTAATTATTCAGAACTTAATCGAATCGTATGTACGGGTTATTGTAATCTCATATATCCTTCCATTTTCCAAGGGAATTGTGATTTATTGGCAAAGAAGCGAAGAAATAGATTCATCATTCAATTTGAATCACTTCAAGAACGAGAAAAAGAATTACTGCCCCGTTCTAGCATTTCGATGGAAATACCCATAAATGGTCTTTTTCCTAGAAATTGTATTCTTGCTTATTTCGATGATCCTCAATATAGAAGAAATAGTTTAGGAATTACTAAATATGGGACTATAGGGGTGCATTCAATCCTCAAAAAAGAAGATTTGATTGGAGTCAAAGAATTTAAGCCAAAATACCAAATGAAAGTAGATCCATTTTTTTTCATTCCCGAGGAAGTGCATATTTTACCTGAATCTTGTTCCATAATGGTACGGAACAATAGTCTCATTGGAGTAGATACACCAATCACTTTAAGTACAAGAAGCCGAGTAGGCGGATTGGTACGAGTCGAGAAAAAAAAAAAAAAGATTGAACTTAAAATATTTTCTGGAAATATACATTTTCCTGGAGAGATGGATAAGATATCCCGACAAAGTGGTATCTTGATACCACCTGAAAGGGTAAAAAAAAATTCTAAGAAATTCAAAAAATTGAAAAATTGGATTTATGTACAATGGATCACACCTACCAAAAAAAAGTATTTTGTTTTGGTTCGACCTGTAATCATATATGAAATAGCAGATGGTATAAATTTAGTAACACTTTTCCCACAGGATTCGTTGCAAGAAAGGGAGAATCTGGAACTTAAAGTTGTCAATTATATCCTTTATGGAAATGGTAAACCAATTCGGGGAATTTCTGGGACAAGTATTCAATTAGTTCGGACTTGTTTAGTGTTGAATTGGGACCAAGACAAAAAAAGTGCTTCTATCAAAGAAGCGCTCGCTTTCTTTGTTGAAGTAAGGACAAATGGTCTGAGTTTGGTTCGAAATTTCCTAAGAATAGACTTAGTGAAATCCCATATTTCGTATATCAGAAAAAGGGAAGACCCCTCAGCTTCAGGATTGATCTTCAATAATGATTCTGATTACACCAATAGAAATCCATTGGATTCTCTTTATTTCAAGGCAAGGGTTCAACAATCCCTTAGTAAAAATCAAGGAACTATTCGTACGTTGTTAAATATAAATAGGAATAAAGAACGGCAATCTTTGATAATTTTGTCAGCATCTAATTGTTTTCAAATGGATACATTCAATGATGGAAAATATTATAATGGGATAAAAGAATCAATTAAAAAAGATTCTCTAATTTCAATTAGGAATTCATTAGGACCTTTAGGAGCAGTCCCTCAAATTTTAAATTTTTATTGCTTTTCTCAGTTAGTAACTCATAACCAAATCTCGATAACTAACTATTTGGAACTTGACAATTTAAAAGAGACTTTTGAAGTATTTAACTATTATTTAATGGATGAAAACGAGAGGATTTTAAACTCTGATCCGTGTAGTAACATGGTTTTGAATACATTCAATTTGACTTGGTTTTTTCTCCATCCTAATTATTATCATAATTCTTGTGATGAAACACTCACAAGAATTAACCTTGGACAGTTTATTTGTGAAAATGTATGGATAACCAAAAGCGGACCACACCTAAAATCGGGTCAAATTTTTATTGTTCAAGTTGATTCTGTAGTAATAAGATCAGCTAAGCCTTATTTGGCCACTTCAGGAGCAACTGTTCATCTCCATTATGGAGAAATCATTTATGAAGGAGATACGTTAGTTACGTTTATATATGAAAAATCAAGATCTGGTGATATAACGCAGGGTCTTCCAAAAGTGGAACAAGTGTTAGAAGTGCGTTCGATTGATTCCATATCGATGAGCCTAGAAAAGAGAGTTGAGGGTTGGAACGAGTGTATAACAAGAATTCTTGGAATTCCTTGGGGATTTTTAATTGGTGCTGAACTCACTATAATGCAAAGCCGTATTTCTTTAGTTAATAAGATCCAAAAGGTTTATCGATCCCAGGGGGTGGAGATCCATAATAGACATATAGAAATTATTGTACGTCAAATAACATCAAAAGTATTGGTTTCAGAAGACGGAATGTCTAATGTTTTTTTACCTGGAGAACTAATTGGAGTATTGCGAGCGGAACGAATGGGGCGTGCTTTGGAAGAACCGATCTATTACCGAGTTATATTATTGGGAATAACGAAAGCATCTCTAAATACGCAAAGTTTCATATCCGAAGCAAGTTTTCAAGAAACTACTCGAGTTTTGGCAAAAGCCGCTCTCCGCGGTCGTATAGATTGGCTGAAAGGTCTGAAAGAGAATGTTGTCCTAGGGGGGATGATACCCGTTGGTACCGGATTCAAAGGATTAGCCCATCGCTCGAGACAACATAATAACATTCCTTTGGAAATGAAAAAGAAGAATTTATTCGAGGGGGAAATGAGAGATATTTTGTTCCACTACAGAGAATTATTCGATTTTTGCATTTCAAAGAATTTAAATGGTATATCAGAACAATCATTTCTAGGATTTTTAAATTTCTAAGAGCGGATTCATCCTCTTACTTATCTGCAGTCATTTGATTTGGTAATAATAATATAGATACTAACGAATAGAAATAAATGAATAATGGCTTGGATCCTGTATCAACGGCCCATCCCCCGTAGAGGTAGAAGATAAGGTTTCATTGGAACAATTTTTTATTTCTATTTCAGGGTACCTCATCTCTTTAAAAAAAAAAAAAAGAGAGAGGAAGTGTGGGGAGAAATGACAAGAAGATATTGGAACATCCATTTGGAAGAGATGATGGAAGCAGGTGTTCATTTTGGTCATGGTACTAGGAAATGGAATCCTAGAATGGCACCTTATATCTCATCAAAGCGTAGGGGTATTCATATTATAAATCTTACTCGAACTGCTCGTTTTTTATCAGAAGCTTGTGATTTAGTTTTTGATGCAGCAAGTAGGGGAAAACAATTCTTAATTGTTGGTACCAAAAATAAAGCAGCTGATTCAGTAGTACGGGCTGCAATAAGGGCCCGGTGCCACTATGTTAATAAAAAGTGGCTCGGTGGTATGTTGACGAATTGGTCCACTACAGAAACTAGACTTTATAAGTTCAGGGACTTGAGAACGCAACAAAAGACGGAGGGACTCAACCGTCTTCCGAAAAGAGATGCCGCTATGTTGAAGAGACAATTATCTCACTTACAAACATATCTGGGCGGGATTAAATATATGACAGGGTTACCCGATATTGTAATAATCGTTGATCAGCAAGAAGAATACAGGGCTCTTGAAGAATGTATCACTTTAGGAATTCCAACGATTTGTTTAATTGATACAAATTGTGACCCAGATCTCGCGGATATTTCGATTCCAGCAAATGATGACGCTATAGCTTCAATTCGATTAATTCTTAACAAATTAGTATTTGCAATTTGTGAGGGCCATTCAAGCTCTATACGAAATCCTTGATTAATAATAAGATAAATCTAATTTTGTAGGACTTCCTAGATTTATTGAATTGGTTACTATTCCTGAATCGCACAAAATAGATAAAAATAATTAGGGATAGTGTAATAAGTTGGTATCAAAAAAATATACAACTCAAGGCAAGTCTAAAATAAAAAAAAAAAGACGGTCGAATCAAAATAATTTTTTTCTTAAGTTCTATTTCTTTCAGGGGGCAATATGAATGTTCTTTTATGTTCTATCAACACACTAAAGGGGTTATACGATATATCTGGTGTCGAGGTCGGCCAACATTTTTATTGGCAAATAGCAGGTTTCCAAGTCCATGCCCAAGTACTTATTACTTCTTGGGTTGTAATTGCTATCTTATTAGGTTCATCTATTATAGCTGTTCGGAATCCACAAACCATTCCTACTGACGGTCAGAATTTTTTCGAATATGTCCTTGAATTCATTCGAGACGTGAGCAAAACTCAGATTGGAGAAGAATATGGTCAATGGGTTTCCTTTATTGGAACTATGTTTCTGTTTATTTTTGTTTCGAATTGGTCAGGGGCTCTTTTACCGTGGAAAATCATACAGTTACCTCATGGAGAGTTAGCCGCACCCACAAATGATATAAATACTACCGTTGCTTTAGCTTTACTCACATCAGTAGCATATTTTTATGCGGGTCTTACAAAAAAGGGATTAGGTTATTTCGGTAAATACATTCAACCAACTCCAATTCTTTTACCCATTAATATCTTAGAAGATTTCACAAAACCTTTATCACTTAGTTTTCGACTTTTCGGAAATATATTAGCTGATGAATTAGTAGTTGTTGTTCTTGTTTCTTTAGTACCTTCAGTAGTTCCTATCCCTGTTATGTTCCTTGGATTATTTACAAGTGGTATTCAAGCTCTTATTTTTGCAACTTTAGCGGCAGCTTATATAGGCGAATCTATGGAGGGTCATCATTGATTAGTTTTAGAAATAGTTTAGCTGAAGGCAATGTATACATGGCTCAAGATAATCTATTTTATTTAGGGAATAAAAATAGAAAAATTATATATATATAAATAAGTTTAAGGTAAGGTATAAATAAGGAAAATATATAAGATTACGATATTAGTAGGAAAAAAAGGAAAGGATTTACAAAAAAAGAGATGAAAAAAAAAAATGTATTTGTTAGGGGAGTGTGGAGTCCAATTAGACGTATTGAATCGAATTACTATAAGACAACATTTGTGTATGTTTCGAAGAATGATTCTCGAATCTGATTGACTCTAAAATACGAATAATAGGTTTACATTAAGTAAGAAACACATGTATATGTGATATTAGGTATTAACTAGTTATATATGAACTAAAGATATGCTCTACTACTGGGAATTTAGATATGGATTCTAGTTGAAGTACTTCCGTTTCGTCTGTCGTTGTGAATTGACTATTGAATGAATCCCGAGATTAAATCAAGAAAAAAAAATGGAAGAATGGCAGGAGTATAGTATGGATTCACAAAAACTACGTGGATGGATAGCAACTAAAAAAAAAAGATATTCAAATAGTTCTGATGATTCAATCATATTATTACTTGAATTCGGAGTTTTTAGTTACTTCGACTGTATAAATCTTAGCCATGGAATAATAAGTTAGAATTCATTGGTTGATTGTATCATTAACCATTTCTTTATTTTGGTGTGAGGAACTTATCATGAATCCACTTATTTCTGCCGCTTCCGTTATTGCTGCTGGGTTGGCTGTAGGGCTTGCTTCTATTGGGCCTGGGATTGGTCAAGGTACTGCTGCAGGCCAAGCTGTAGAAGGGATTGCGAGACAACCTGAGGCGGAGGGAAAAATACGAGGGACTTTATTGCTTAGTCTGGCTTTTATGGAAGCTTTAACCATTTATGGATTGGTTGTAGCATTAGCACTTTTATTTGCAAATCCTTTTGTTTAATTTGAATCCTAAAAAAAAAAACAAACACTATGTATTTTTTTTTCTTTGAACTTTCTGTTTGTGCTTTTTCTAATTTTATGAAACTTTCACTCTTACAATTATTTATTCATTGGTACAATACCGTATGTATGGGGAGGGGCTTATTTGTGGATGAGGAATTAGCATAGTGACTCTTTCCTCTTCTTAATTCAAGGTTCAATGGAACTCGTTTTAGAAATTGTTCCAACAAAGGAAAAGCAATTGACATCAAACTTGCTACCTAATTAGAATCTAATAAGTATCGTTCTTATTTATTGTTTTTTGGAAATTGTCAATTGAAAAATTATAAAGAGGAAGTTAAAAAGAAACATATAAATAAATAAAAAATAGATAATTCATTTTATCTAGAAAAGGAGATAATATGAAAAATATAACCGATTCTTTCATTTCCTTGGGTTACTGGCCATCCGCGGGGAGTTTCGGATTTAATACCGATCTTTTAGCAACAAATCCAATAAATCTAAGTGTAGTGCTTGGTGTATTGATTTTTTTTGGAAAGGGAGTGTGTGCGAGTTGTTTATTTCAAGAATAGGTTGGATACAACCAACTGTACTTTTCTCGTTATAACTACGAAAAAAAAGGGTGCATCATCTCGCGAATTACTTATGACTAAATGAAAAAATAATATTGAAGAACCATAGCATTTCGTCATTCATTGGTAAATCCACTTTGATCCTCTATGAACCAATAATGGAGGACTATTAACATGGTTAAAGCTAAACCGTTTGTTTCAAGTCCGGGCACAGGATGGTACGCTTTCTACTATTATGTATGTTAATATTTGACTACAGAATTTATTTTTTCGATATATAACACTCATGTCGATAAAATGATTTGAACCTTTCATTTTTTTTGATAATTTTATTGGAAAAAATGGCAAAAATGAGGATTCCACCCCTTTTTTTATCCAATGCTGAATCGATGACCTATGTATAAAGTAATAAAAATTCTTTGGATTTGAAGAAAACAAAAAAGAAACAACTTTGCTGACAATTTATTGTTTGATTGGAAG